TTCCATGGAGCTAAGGCCAAAAAGATGGAAGAAACAAGTGTTTCCACGACTCTACCATCCGGCCAATTCTGTTCCACTTAATCCCCTTTTCATGGGCACATATCTTTACGGCTAAGGGATGGGGAATCTTTCTCCTGTTACATGAATCAAATGTTTCATTTCATCCGGGAAAATCCATCTCTTTCTCAACAATGTCTTTGTCATTTGATCCAATAGCGTTCCGTTAGATAGGAACAGATTTGATAAATACTGATAACTCTCGGATAGAGTATTAGAACGGAAAGATCCATTAGATAATGAACTATTGGTTCTAAACCATCTCTGGCGATGAATCAACAATTCGAAGTGCTTTTCTTGCGTATTCTTGATGAACCAGCGTTTATATATAGATGTAGGAGGATTTGTTTGGGAAGCAATAAGCCCCTTTGACATCTCTTCATCTGCAAAGAATTCTCGACGTGAAAACACAGAGACAGAGGGCTGATCTTTGAATAGGGAAAAGAATGGATCCGCAGGGTCCCAAATGAATTGGCTTGGTCGAAAAAAGCCCTGTTCTTTGGAAGATCTATCTCGTGTCTGGTACTGCATGGTTCCACTCTGCAAGAACTCCGAATCATTCTCTTGAAGCTCATCCTCTTTATGATAAATGATCCATTTGCCCCGAAATGACCCAGTCCAATAGGGAAATCCCAATTCAGTGGGCCTTTTGATACAATCAAATAGATTGCCACAAAGGCGCCATATTCTAGGAGCCCAAACTATGTGATTGAATAAATCCTCCTCTATCTGTTGCGGATCGAGGGCCCCTTCCCCTTCTTCAAACTCCGATTCGTATTTTTCATATAGAAATCCCTGATCAACGATAGAACAAGATCCATTTTGCATCATATCTAACTGATTCCTTGGTTCGGACCGAAGAAGTAATGTCACTCGATTATTATCAAACTGACTGCAATATTTTTCTGTCCGTGAGGATCCCGCCAGAGCCAGAGCGCCTTCTACTTCTAATAGTAATAATAGTAATAGGCCATGAACTAGATCAGAATCATTCTCAACGAATCCATAAGAAGTGATCCAATTTTTTTCATCGTGTCTGGATGAAGACCAAAGATCTTGAGCGACCGATCCGGCAGAACAACTCAAAAGATAAAGAAGTATCGTGAATTTCTTCATGCTCGTTCCAAGTTCGAAGTACCATTTGTACAAATAAGAATCCCCTACCTTACATGATTTCTTCTTCATATAGATAGATATAGGATCTATGGGGCAATTACTTAGAAGTACATTTTGTGTAACAGCCTTTCCTATCTGATAGAAAAGGATCCCATGATCCTGAACCGATCTTATCTGGGATCGAAAATCCCAAGTTTTTCTATGAAGAGCTGATCTAATTGTATTAGTTTCTATAATGGATTTCTTCTGTGTAATACTAATTGATAGGGCCTCATTGATAAGTGCTACAAGATCTCGCGCATTGGAACCCATGGTTATGGACCCGAATCCGTTAGTATGGAACATCTTCTTTTCCAAGTGAAATCCCCTAGTATATGAAAGAATGAAAAAGTGCTTTCGTTGTTGTGGAAGAAGAAGCCTTCGTATCTTAATGCATGTATTGAATTTATTCGGAGCTATTAGAGCGGGATCCACTTTTTGGGGAATATGAGTCGAAGCAATAACAAGAATCTTTCCAGTGGAACATCTTTCACAATCCCTGGAGAGATAGTTCTCTAATAGACCGAGGGATAAGTAATTCGACTCATTCACATGCAGATCATGAATGTTTGGAATCCATATTATGCAAGGAGACATTGCTTTTGCTAATTCGAATTGAAGGGTTATATCAAATCGGTCTATTTTCGGCGTCATATACATAGTTAGCACATTCGTCATAGTTAGCAGCTCCGTATCAATATCAAGGTCATCATCACTATCATCAATATCGTCACTATCATCAATATTGATATCATCAAGAAGATAACCTTTAGGCTTGTCATCCAGGAACTTGTTCGGAAATACTGTAATGAAAGGAACATAGGAGTTTGTCGCTAGGTATTTGACCAAACAGGATCGTCCAGTTCCTATAGAACCTATCACTAAAATACCTCTAGAAGGGGATAGGGCTAAGCGGAGCGAAAAGGGTTTTCCATGAGGAGATGGGGAAGGGGAATGAAAACTATCAGCCCCACACGAGGTTTGTGAATAAGTGATTGTCTGATAATGAGCAAGGAATATCCGTCTTTCTGCTAAACAGGATCTATTGAACTCATAATTCATTAGATCCTTTTGATGAATGTCAACTAAGTATCGTAAGGAAATTGATCCCGGTTGTTCAATCATTTGATAACCAGAGTCATTCTTTGTTAAATGATCACTATGAGTCAGACTCAATAGGATTTGATCAATCCTTTTTTCTGTCGTTAAGGTGGAGAACTGAACCAAGAATTCTCTTTCTTCATCATCAATCGAATCACTGTTCGCGACCCAGAATTCTATTTTATCA